TCTGTATTATGTATACAGGGTTATCCTTCATCTTTTCTGAAGTTTCGATTCCTCTACCAACGTAAGACAATCAACTCCATTCGTTAGAACAGCTTCCATCGAGTCTCTGCACCTATCCTTATTTGATTTTCGCTTTCTGAACCTTTGTTTGTTTTCGGAAAACGTGATTTGGCTCAGGATTGCCCATTTTTATTAATTCCAGGGTTTCTCTGAATTTGAAAGTTATCACTTAGTAAGTTTCCATACCAAGGCTCAATCCAATTAAGTCCGTAGCGTCTACCAATTTCGCCATATCCCCCTTTTTGAGATGAAAATATCATTGTGATCTCGTTCCCTTTTTTCTTTCATTTATACCGGAATCGTTGAATTGATTAGATAGATGCCGATTCCTGTCTCGAAAAAGTGTTTTCTCCTCTTTGTCTTTGATTTCTTGTCTATCTTCTTTCATCTTCTATAGGAGGCTCATATTCGGTCCAATCAAAAACGATTTTATCATTTCTGTATCCGCAATTCAATATAGGTGGATACATACCCTATACATCTGTCTCTTTTCCACTCATTTCCCCATGAAATTTCGAATACTTGAACGGTCGATTCTTTTTTTTTTTTTTTCATATTATTTGATTTTTTAATTAAAAAATCAAATAATATGAAAAAAAAAGAATATTTAATTGTGATAAAAAAATTGAAATTATATATCGCTAGATTAATCATTATGTTCTATAATATTTAACAGTTATTTGAAATTCTATATTCTATTCTTTAATATATTCATATTAATTATGAATAGCGAATATGAATAGCTAAGAATTCAAATAGTATAATAGTTAATAGCAAAGATTCTAAGAGTTTATTGAATTCCTATGCATGTCGAATTTATGTTATGTGAGCCTGCTTAGCTCAGAGGTTAGAGCATCGCATTTGTAATGCGATGGTCATCGGTTCGATTCCGATAGTCGGCTTTTCTCTATTTATTTTATTCGATGTTTTACATGATTGATAATGCGTCTTTGAAATCAAAGAATATTGAAAAAAAAAATGTCTTCCTCTTTTGTTTTGGCAAAAGCCATTGATTTATTATGTTATAGGAATTTGCAACTATGTCACGAAAAGAATCCTTTTCTTTTTCTATATATAGAATATAAGGATCTGGATATTTATCCAACTCATCTCATTATTCTTTAATAGAATAATACTTCAGTAAATTTCGCTTTATTTAGAATTTAGTTCATTTTTAGTTTAGGTTTATTCTGTAGAATGAAATTTCATCAATAAGAATTAATAATTAAATATAAATAAGAAGAAGGAGTCTTTATGTCGCGTTACCGAGGTCCTCGTTTCAAAAAAATACGCCGCCTAGGGGCTTTACCGGGGCTAACTAATAAAAGGCCCAAAGCTGGAAGTGATCTTAGAAACCAATCGCGTTCCGGGAAAAAATCCCAATATCGTATTCGCCTAGAAGAAAAACAAAAATTGCGTTTTCATTATGGTCTTACAGAACGACAATTACTTAAATACGTTCGTATCGCTGGAAAGGCAAAAGGGTCAACAGGTCAGGTTTTACTACAATTACTTGAAATGCGCCTGGATAACATCCTTTTTCGGTTGGGTATGGCTCCGACTATTCCGGGAGCTCGCCAATTAGTTAACCATAGACATATTTTAGTCAATGGTCGTATAGTAGATATACCAAGTTATCGCTGCAAACCCCGAGATACTATTGCAGCGAGGGATGAACAAAAATCTAGAGCTCTAATTCAAAATTCTCTCGATTCATCCCCTCATGAGGAATTGCCAAACCATTTGACTCTTCAACCATTCCAATATAAAGGATTAGTCAATCAAATAATAGATAGTAAATGGGTCGGTTTGAAAATAAATGAATTGCTAGTTGTAGAATATTATTCTCGTCAGACTTAAACCTAACAAAAAGAAAATCAAGACTAATAAGAATAAGGGTTCGAACAATTTTGCTCCCTTTCGGCGAAGTAAATTAACCTAAGGTTAAGATAAATAAGGGTTTGATCCGGATTTTTCTTCCATTTAGGTATCATAGACCGAGAGGGAGATTTTCATTCCTTGTCTACTCTTTTCTTTAACAGTATTTTCCGTACCACAGCTATTAGGAATAGAGAATCCATATCAAAGAAAGGTCTAACTGTTGGAATAGTCGTATCCATTGCTATTTGATCTATTGTGGTTAGTAAGATCGGTGAATTAGGTGAAGGTACGGAAAGAGAGGGATTCGAACCCTCGGTAAGCAAAAGCCTACATAGCAGTTCCAATGCTACGCTTTCAACCACTCGGCCATCTCTCCTACATAATGATTATGACCCAAAAACCGAGTGAATAGTGAATCATTCATATTAGATTATTGGGTAGGTACAACCAATCAATTCTAACTAGAAAGCGATAAAAATCGAAAATTTTTCATCATAGTAAAAGCAGGATCTTTCCTTCTAGGCTGGGGGGGATAAAGAGAAAAATTTTTTATTCCAAA